AATTAGTATAGTTAGTATATGTAAGTATGTATTTAGTTAGTTAGTATATGTATGTATAGTATATTAGTATAGTATAGTATATGTATAGTATAGTATAGTATATATATGTATAGTATAGTATAGTTATATATAGTATAGTATAGTATATGTATAGTATAGTATAATGTATAGTATAGTATATATATATATATATATATATATATAATATAATATAATATAATATAATATAATATAATATAATATAATATAATATAATATAATTTACGAAAATTTTAAATTGGATGAGGGGCTAGTGGTGTATTAATAGGATTTTTTTAGTGTTAGTAGATACTTTTATTTTCACATGTATCGTGGCTAGCATTTGTCAGTTTAGTTGTTCTCGGATTTTGGGGTTTGACGAGAATTAAGCAATTATTCGGGCCTGTGTTAGTTTGAATGGGGGGTGGGGGGGTTTAGCTTAAATAAAATGTATTGTTTATATGAGTTAGAAATTACTGTCGTGAGTTTTTGTAAAAATATATGTCCTACAAGCATTAAACTATAATACCATATTAACTACTTGCAAGATTAACCATTTGAACGTAAGTCCAGTCTAATTAAGTTGGCAGGTATCAGTTATGCGGGCCTGAAGACAGAAAGAGAAAGAGAGAACTACTATATGCATTTAAGAGCGGTATATGCCAGGTTATAAACTTAATGTATAGAACACATTAACCAGAGGCCTTTTAAAGAGAAACGAATGAACTTCATTAATATTATGTGCCTGAAAAAACAACCAGAGGCCAGAATAGATCAGTTATGTACGCCATTACTAAATGGGCCTGAAACTGGTAATTCTGTATCTTACTTACAAGGGTTGCTTATCTCTCGTGATTAGGTAGATTAAGAAATAACCTAATACTGAGCCAAATTCATGGTTTAAATAATTATTTAATTCTATGTCCGGAGATCATTAACTTAATATTACCTAAATAATATTCATGCTATCGGAACTTGATATGTTAGTTAATAATTTTTAATGTCTTTAGTAAAATTAAGCGGTAATATTACTAGTGATATGCTAGGGGTAAATAAACGGATGCAATATATACGTAGGGTAGTATATTGGATATCCCTCTGCCGCTGCGCGGCAGAGAGTGTTCGGGTGTACCCATCAAAAGATAGTTTAACGGAAAATCCCTGCTTTGGGGGCTGGGGATGGAGGTTTGAGCCTTTCTCTTTTGATTAAGGGGTTATTCTAGGAAAGTTGTAATTTTCAGTCTTTGGCTTACAAGACCAATGCTTTAGGTTAAGCTACTAGAATATTTTTAGTCTTAATATTTTGTTTTCGATTATTCCTATGATAAGTAAGGGTGCTAGGAGGATTGAGAAGTAGCCGATGGAGGCTGCTTGGCCGATGATAATGAATGGATCTTCGACTGGCTGACCTCCAACTCATGTGAGGATAAGCAAGTCGGCTGTTAGACATCAGAATAGGGTTTGGGTTAAGGGTCGAAATAGGATTGAGCGTTGTTTTGATGTGTGCAGGGTTGGTATTAGGAACAGAACGAGAATTGAGGATAATAGAGCAAGTACGCCTCCTAGTTTATTTGGGATGGATCGGAGGATTGCGTAAGCGAATAGGAAGTATCATTCTGGTTTGATGTGTGGGGGGGTTGATAGTGGATTGGCTGGTGTAAAGTTGTCTGGGTCACCAAGGAGGCTTGGGGAGAACAGTGTTAGGGTTAGCAGAAGGGTTAGTATTAGTATAAGTCCTAGTAAGTCTTTGTAGGAGAAATATGGGTGGAATGGGATTTTGTCGGCGTTTGAGTTTAGTCCGGTTGGGTTGTTTGATCCTGTTTCGTGGAGGAAAAGTAGGTGTACGATTGCTAAGCCAATAATGGTGAAGGGCAGTAAGAAGTGAAAAGTGAAGAATCGGGTTAGGGTGGCATTGTCTACTGAGAATCCGCCTCAAATTCATTGTACTAGAGTGTTACCGATGTAGGGGATGGCGGAGAGTAGGTTGGTGATAACAGTAGCGCCTCAGAATGATATTTGGCCTCATGGTAGGACATAACCTACGAATGCAGTGGCTATAACTAGGAATAGAAGAGTGATTCCTGTGTTTCAGGTTTCTTTGTATAGGTATGAGCCGTAGTAAAGTCCTCGACCAATGTGGAGGTAAATGCATATGAAGAAAATGGAGGCTCCGTTGGCATGTATATTGCGGATAAGTCATCCATATTGTACGTCTCGGGTGATATGGGTTACTGATGAGAATGCTAATGAAATGTTTGGTGAGTAGTGTATTGCTAGGAAAATTCCTGTAATGATTTGTAGGATTAAGCAGATGCCTAGTAGTGACCCGAAGTTTCATCAAGAGGAGATGTTTGAGGGGCTTGGTAGGTCAATGAATGAGTTGTTGATGATTTTTATTATTGGGTGGGTTTTTCGTAAGTTTATAGTCATTAGGGTTTTTGTAGTTGAATACAACAATGGTTTTTCAGACCATGAGTCTTGGTTGAAGTCCAGGCAAGAATTATGGTATATTTCATGTTTTTATTTGGGTTTTGTTTCGTTTTTTGGATGATTGGTGTTTCTTGTAGCTCTTCTCCTTATTACGGAGTGTTTAGTTTAGTTTTGGGGGCGGCTTCTGGGTGTGGGGTGCTGGTTGGTATGGGGGGGTCTTTTGTTTCTTTGGTTTTGTTTCTGGTTTATTTAGGGGGGATGTTGGTTATTTTTGCGTATTCCTCGGCGTTAGCGGCGGAGCCTTATCCTGTAGGCTGGGGAGGTCTTGATGCGGTTATTTATTGGTTGTGTTATATGATTGTTGTTATATGGTTTATAATGGCAGATTATTCTTGGTGGAGTATGGAAGATTTTGGTAATGGTACTGTTGATGGTGATGGGTTATTTGTTGTTCGTTTAGATTTTAGTGGTGTGTCATGATTTTATAGTTTTGGTAGTGGTATGCTTTTGATTGCTGGTTGGGGGTTGTTGTTGACGTTGTTTGTTGTATTGGAATTAGTTTGTGGGCTATCTCGTGGGGTGCTTCGTGCGATTAGGATATGATAATTAATAGTGTGATTGATAGGATGAATGAAGTTATGTAAATTTTAATGAGACCTTTTTGTGATGAGGAAATTAGTGTGATTGGGGTGATTTGTGACTTAGCTAGGCCTTTTGGACCGATGTTTTCGTATCAGGATAGGTCAATTAAATGGGTTGTAATATTTTGGCTAAATTTTAGGTTGGTTATTGGGAGTAAGCGGTGGGTAAGGGTGTTGAAGTGGGCTAGTAGATTAGAGAAGTTGTGGATGTTGGATGGCTTTTGGGTTATTTTGTTGGTTATTGTGGTTAGTTCTAGGGCTAATAGTAGGCCCAGGGTTGTTACTGTCAGCGCGGCAATTTTAATGTATGCTGGTATTGTTGTTGGTGGGGTTTTTAGTGGTATGATGTTTAGTGAGATAATTAGTCCAGCGATAATGCTGCCTATAGCGAGGCGAGTAATTGGGTTGACGATTGTTGGGTTGTTTTCGTTCAGTAGTATTGTGGAGTGGTATCGAGGATGTCCTGTTTGCACAAATGTTATAATTCGTAAGCTGTAGATTGTGGTAAATGAAGTTGCGATTAGTGTTAGGAGTAGGGCTCAGGCGTTTAGATATGATGTGTTTATGGTTTCGATAATGATGTCTTTAGAGTAAAATCCGGTTATAAATGGCATGCCTGTGAGTGCTATGCTGCCGATAGTTAGACATGAAGAGGTGATTGGCAGAGATTTGTGTAGTCCTCCTATTTTTCGAATATCTTGTTCGTTGTTTAGGGTGTGGATAATGGAGCCGGAGCATAGGAACAGTATGGCTTTGAAAAATGCGTGTATGGAGATGTGTAGGAAGGCTAGTTGTGGTTGATTTAGGCCGATGGCTACTATTATGAGGCCGAGTTGGCTTGATGTTGAGAAGGCAATGATTTTTTTAATATCATTCTGGGTGAGGGCGCAGAATGCTGTGAATAAGGTGGTGGTGGCTCCTAGGCATAGGCAGATTGAAAGGGCTAGGTTGTTTGTGGTTAGGATGGGATGCACTCGAATAAGTAGGAAGATACCTGCTACAACTATAGTACTGGAGTGTAGTAATGCTGAGACTGGGGTCGGGCCTTCTATGGCTGCTGGTAATCACGGGTGAAGACCGAATTGGGCTGATTTTCCTGTTGCAGCTAAGATAAGGCCCAGGAGGGGGAGTAGTGGGATGGAGTTGGTGTATATTTGTTGGAGTTCTCATGTATTTATATTTATTGCTAGTCAGGATATGCTAAGGATTAGTCCGATGTCGCCTATACGGTTGTAAATGATGGCTTGTAAGGCTGATGAGTTTGCTTCTGCTCGCCCTCGTCATCATCCAATTAATAGGAAGGATATAATTCCTACTCCTTCTCAACCCATAAAGAATTGGAATATATTATTGGCTGTTACTAGGATTATTATAGCTGTTAGGAAGATTAGTAAGTATTTGAAGAATTTTGTAATGTGCGGGTCTGTAGATATATATCAGTTGGTGAATTCTAAAATGGATCATGTAACATATAAGGCAATTGGTACAAATATTATTGAATATTGGTCGAATTTAAAGCTTATGTTGATGTTAAATGTAGGTGTATGTAGTCAGTGAAAGTTGGTGATGATTGATTCAACTTCTACGTGCATAAGCATGATTAATGGAATTATAGCGGTAAGGAATGCTGTTTTTACAGCTGTTTTTTCTTTCATGGCTGGATATATGGGTATTAGTGGTAGTGTTAGTATAAGTAATGTTAGGAGGAAGGTGGAGTTTATTAGCAGGGTCATTGCTTTTACTTGGAGTTGAACCAAGGTGGCTGGTTCCTAAAACCAGTGGATTACTTCTATCCTTTAAAAGTGAGGGAGCTGGGGGGTTAATCTCAGATATAGGAATTAGCAGTTCTTATTGTATAATACCTCTCTCGGTTAATAAGGGGGTTTTAACTCCTATTTTTAGAGCCACAATCTAATGTTTTAATAAAACTATATTAACAGTAGAAGATACCTCAGACTAGTTCTGGTTTTACTATTAATAGTGTTATTGGCATGACATGGAGTGTTATAAGTAGGTGTTCTCGTGTGTGAGTAGGGGGGATTGTTTTTATGTGTAAAGGGGTTTCTCCTCATTGTGTTGTGATGAGTATGTATAGAGTGTAAGTAGCGGTGATCAATGTTCCTAGTCCTGTTATTAGGATTGTGGCATTTGACCAGTTGAATAGTGAAGTAATAATGGTTAGTTCTCCTATTAGGTTGATGGTTGGTGGTAGAGCCATGTTAGTGAGGCTAGCTAGGAGTCATCATAGCCCTATTAGGGGTAATAATACTTGTATGTTTCGAGTTAAAAGGAGTGTTCGACTGTGAGTTCGTTCGTAGTTGGTGTTAGCTAGGCAGAAGAGTATAGATGATGTTAGACCGTGGGCGATTATGAGTGTGGTTGCGCCAGTGTATGATCATTGAGTTTGTGCGAGTGTTGCAGCAATGACTAGACCTATGTGGCTTACAGATGAGTAGGCAATTAGTGATTTTAGGTCTGTTTGGCGTAAACAGGTTGAGCTAGTTATAACTACACCTCATAGTGCTATTATTATGAATGGGTAGGAGAGTGTTTTCGATAGTGGGTCTAGTGTTATTGTAATACGGATAATGCCATATCCTCCTAGTTTAAGTAGTACTGCTGCCAGGATTATCGACCCTGCAATTGGGGCTTCTACATGTGCTTTTGGTAGTCATAAGTGTAGTCCATATAAAGGCATTTTAATTATGAAGGCAGTTAGTAATGCGAATCACCATATTGAGTGGGTTCATGAGTTTATCATGGTGGGTTGGTTAAGTTGTATTGTGCAGGTGGATAGGGTACCGTTTTGGGCTTGTATAGATAAGAGGGCTACTAGTAATGGTAAAGAGCCAATAAGGGTGTAGAATAGGAAGTATGTTCCAGCGTTTAGACGTTCTACTTGGTTGCCTCAACGCGTAATGATTATTAGTGTTGGGATTAATGTGGTTTCAAATGCGATGAAGAATATAATTAGTTCTGTAGCTGAAAAGGCTAAAATTAATGGAATTTGTAGTAAGATAATAGTGGAGATAAAGGTTCGTTTCCGTGATGTTGGTTCAGTGGTTAAGTGGTTTTGGCTAGCCAAGATTATTAGTGGGGTGAGCCAGCAGGATAGGATGAGTAGGGGGGCTGAGATTTGGTCTATTCCTAAGTAGTGATTAGAGAAGGTTGTTAGTTCCATAGAGGGTTTGAATCACTGTAAGCTTAGGAGGGCGATTCCAAAGCTGTGGGTCAATGTAGCTGGTCATAGTTGTTTTGGTTTACATAACATGACTGTCGGTAGTAGTAGAATTGTTGGAATGATGATTTTTAACATTGTAATAGGTTTAGGTTTTGTAGGTGATCTGACCCATGGGTTCGTGAAGATGCTACTAGTAGTGACAGGCCTATGCCAGCCTCACAGGCTGAGAAGGATAGTATTAGTATCGGGGTGAGTATGAGTGATGAGGTTTGTAGCTGAATGGGTCATGCCGATAGGGCGATGAATAGGGATAGTATTATTCCTTCAAGACATAGTAAGGTTGAGATTAAGTGAGTTCGATGTAGTGAAAGGCCTGTGATGCTAATGATAAAGGCAGAATAATAGCTAAAATGTGTGGGTGTCATTTGATAGCCGTGGAGTTAAATCACGATTAACTAAGTCGAAATTAGTTGTCTTATATTAGACTAGGTATCTATTCTGCTCATTCTAGGCCTCCCTGGATTCATTCATAAATGAGCCCTAGTGTTAGTAGTAGTAGAATAATAAAGGCCCAGGCGAAAGAGTAAGTTGGATTTGAGAGTTGAATTGCTCATGGTAATGGAAGTAACAGTGCGATTTCTAAATCAAATAGGAGGAATAAAATTGCTACTGAGGAAGAATCGGATTGAGAATGGCAGGCGAGCGGATTGTAATGGGTCAAATCCACATTCGTATGGAGATAGTTTTTCATTGTCTGGTTTTATTAGTGTGAGTCAATAGTTTAATGTTATTAGGGCTGTAGATAGGGTTATGGAGATAATTATAATTGAGATTGTTACGTTCATTACTTTTCTTTAGGGTTAAGCTAAAACTTAGTGATTGGAAGTCACTTGTACTATTATACTAGGAAAGTATGAGCCTCATCAGTAGATCGATACATATAGGAATAGTCACACAACATCTACGAAATGTCAATATCAAGCGGCTGCTTCCAATCCAAAATAGTGGGCGGAGGTGAAGTGGTATTTGATTTGTCGCAGTAGGCATACGATTAGGAATGTTGATCCAATGATTACATGTAGTCCGTGGAAGCCTGTTGAAACAAAGAATGTAGAACCGTATACACCATCAGCGATCGTAAAGGGAGCTTCGTAGTATTCTATGGCTTGTAGTATTGTAAAATATAGTCCTAGTAAGATTGTAAGGCTAAGAGCCTGGATGGTTTGATTTCGGTTGGCTTCTATTAGACTATGGTGAGCTCAAGTAATTGTCACGCCTGAAGCTAATAGGACTGCTGTGTTTAGCAGTGGAACTTCAAATGGGTTTAGTGGAGTGATTCCTGCTGGAGGTCAGCATTCACCTAGTTCTGGTGAGGGAGCCAGGCTTGAGTGATAGAAAGCTCAGAAGAATCCAATGAAGAAGAATACTTCTGATGTAATGAATAGGATCATACCATATCGTAGGCCTTTTTGTACTGGAGTGGTGTGGTGTCCTTGGAAGGTTCCTTCTCGTACAATATCTCGTCATCATTGGAATATGGTGAGTAACATGATTGACAAGCCTAGAGTTAGTAGTAGTATTGAATTGTAGTGAAACCATATGGCAAGTCCAGAAGTTATCAATAATGCTGCTGCAGCGCCTGTTAGTGGTCATGGGCTTGGGTCTACTATGTGGTAGGCATGTGTTTGGTGGGCCATTAGATGTTTTCTTGTAAGTAAAGGCTTAATAGTAAGACAAATACGTAAGATTGAATTATGGCTACTGCCAGTTCTAAAATTGTTAGGAGGAAGAGGATGATTATAGTTAGGGCAGAAAGGGTTATTATTGTTGGCAGTAAAGCTAGTACTGTAGTGGAGGTTAGTTGGATCAATAAATGACCAGCCGTCAGGTTAGCTGTAAGTCGTACACCTAAGGCTAAGGGTCGGATAAATAGGCTAATTGTCTCAATGATAGTAAGGATTGGAATGAGTATGGGTGGTGTTCCTTCTGGTAGTAGGTGGCCTAGCGATGTTGTTGGTTGTTTTCGAAGGCCTGTAAGTACTGTGGCCATTCATATTGGGATGGCCAACCCTATGTTTATGGAGAGTTGAGTAGTAGGAGTGAATGTATATGGGAGCAGGCCTAATAGGTTGATTATTAAGAGTATGGCTATTAGTGATGTTAGGGTAATGGATCATTTATGTCCTGTTTTATTAATTGGTAGTATTAATTGTTTTGTGAATAAATTGATTGTTCATAATTGTAGAGTTGAAAAGCGGTTGGTTAATCAGCGGTTATTTTGGGTTGGAAAGATGATTGATGGTGTAAGTAGAGCTAGGACAATTAATGGGATTCCTAGTATTTGTGGGCTTATGAATTGATCGAAGAATGTTAAGTTCATGGTCAGGTTCATGGTTTTGTGTCAGTAGTTTTATTGTTTTTATTGACAGGGTTGTTTGTGGACAGATAAGATGAGATTTTTGGTTGAAAGACAATGGTATATGTTAATCATGTAGAGAAGAGAATTAGGAATCATGGGTCGGGGTTTAGTTGTGGCATACTCACTAAGGAGGGGGGAGAATTCTCTTTTTCTAGCTTAAAAGGCTAGCGCTATCCTGTTTAGCTTCTATAGTGGCGATTATGCTAGTACTAGTGAAGATCAGTTTTCAAAGTGTTTTAATGGCACAGATTCTACTACGATTGGTATGAAGCTATGATTGGCCCCGCAGATTTCTGAACATTGTCCGTAGAATACTCCTGGGCGTGTAATAATAAAGGTTGATTGGTTTAGTCGCCCTGGAATTGCATCTGCTTTTACACCTAGTGACGGGATTGCTCATGAGTGTAAGACGTCTTCAGCTGAAACTAGTATTCGGATTGGGGATTCTATTGGTATTACTATGCGATGGTCTACCTCTAGTAGTCGAAAATGCCCATTTGGGAGGTCTTGGGTTGGAATTATGTAAGAGTCGAATTCAAGGTCTTTGTAGTCGGTATATTCATATGTTCAGTATCACTGGTGTCCTATGGTTTTAATAGTTAAGTGTGGGTTGTTGATCTCGTCTATTAGGTAGAGAACTCGTAGGGATGGGAGTGCGATGGTAATTAGAACGATAGCTGGTAGGATGGTTCATACTATTTCTACTTCCTGAGCATTTATAGTACTGATGTGTGTCAGCTTAGTTGTTATTATTAGGGTAATAATGTAAAGTACAAGAGTGCTAATTAAAAATACGATTATTAGGGTATGATCGTGAAAGTGGAGTAGTTCTTCTATAATTGGTGATATTGCATCTTGGAATCCTAATTGTAATGGGTGTGCCATTAAGTCGTAAAGGGTTTAAACCTATAATTTAACCTTGACAAGGTTAGGTAATTGTGTTTTACTAACGTCTCAAGAAAGAAATATAAAGGTCGATATGATTGGCTTGAAACTAATTTTAGGGGGTTCGATTCCCTCCTTTCTTGGGTTTGTACATGGGCTGGTTCTTCATAAGTATGATATGAGGGTGGACAGCCATGTAGTCATTCTACATTGGTAGCTGTAAGTTCAACTGTTATTACTTTTCGTTTTGAAGAGAGCGCCTCTCAAATAATAAACATTATTATAATTACTGCCACTAGGGAGATTAAAGACCCAATTGATGAAATAGAATTTCATAGGGTATATGCATCTGGGTAGTCAGAGTAGCGTCGTGGTATTCCAGCTAGACCTAGAAAATGTTGGGGGAAAAAGGTTATGTTGACGCCTGCAAATATTACCCCAAAATGGATTTTTGTTCAAGTTTGGTGCAAGGAGTACCCAGTAAAAAGTGGGAATCAATGGGTGAATCCTGCTATAATAGCGAATACAGCCCCCATGGAGAGAACATAGTGGAAATGTGCTACTACATAATAAGTATCGTGTAGCACAATATCTAAAGATGAGTTGGCTAGCACGATGCCTGTGAGGCCTCCAACGGTAAATAGGAAGATAAAGCCAAGTGCCCATAGTATGGCAGCGTCTCATTTGATTATTCCTCCGTGCAAGGTAGCTAGTCAGCTGAATACTTTCACTCCTGTTGGAATAGCAATAATTATTGTTGCGGATGTGAAATAGGCTCGAGTATCTACGTCTATTCCTACAGTAAATATGTGGTGGGCTCATACAATGAAACCCAGGAATCCAATGGATATTATTGCTCAAACTATTCCCATATACCCAAATGGTTCTTTTTTACCAGCATAATAAGTAACAACATGTGAGATTATGCCGAATCCTGGTAGGATTAGGATATATACTTCAGGGTGGCCAAAGAATCAGAACAGGTGTTGGTATAAGACTGGGTCTCCTCCCCCCGAAGGGTCAAAGAAAGTTGTATTTAGGTTTCGGTCTGTGAGTAGTATAGTGATTCCTGCAGCAAGTACTGGTAGTGAGAGTAGTAATAGAACGGCTGTAATAAGTACTGACCACACAAATAAGGGCGTTTGGTATTGAGATATAGCTGGGGATTTTATGTTTATTGCCGTAGTAATAAAGTTAATAGCTCCTAAAATTGATGATACACCAGCAAGGTGTAGGGAAAAAATGGTCAGGTCCACGGAGGCACCAGCATGGGCTAAGTTTCCAGCTAGTGGTGGATACACGGTTCAGCCCGTGCCTGCACCGGCTTCAACCCCCGATGAGGCTAGAAGTAGCAGTAAGGAGGGCGGTAAAAGTCAGAAACTTATGTTGTTCATACGTGGGAATGCTATATCTGGTGCTCCGATTATTAATGGTACAAGTCAGTTTCCGAAGCCGCCGATCATGATTGGTATAACTATGAAGAAAATTATGATAAAGGCGTGAGCCGTGACAATAACATTGTAAATTTGATCATCCCCCAGGAGGGCCCCAGGTTGGCTTAACTCTGCGCGGATTAATAGGCTTAATGCCGTGCCTACTATCCCTGCTCAGGCCCCGAAGATTAAATATGGGGTGCCAATGTCTTTATGGTTAGTAGAAAAAAAAATCAGCGGGTTAAAAACCATGGTAAGATGGCTGAGTGTTTAAGCGTTGGGCTGTAGATCTTTTTACAGAGGTTTAATTCCTCTTCTTATCAAACTCTGTGGTGAAATTCATGTCAAATTGCAAATCTGAAGATACACTTTTATCGGTGTCAGGGTTTTCCCGCTTTTTATAGAGCGGGAAAAGTAGGCAAAAGCCCGCTGGATTGGGTGTTTAGCTGTTAACTAAATTGTTATGGGATCGAGGCCCATTTGTCTAGTAAGGCCTTAGCTTAATTAAAGTGTTTGAGTTGCATTCATGAGATATAAGAGAGTGTCTTATAGGTCTTATCAGAAACTAAGAGGTTTTATCTCTTGTTTGGGGTTTTGAAGGCCCCTGGTTTTATAGGTCTGATCCTAAGTTTCTAAATAATGGTCAGTAAGGTGGGTACAACTGTAAGTAGGGCAAGGGATAATGTGGTTATTGGGGCTAAATAATGTTCTTGATTGGTTTTGTGTCATCATTGTTGTGAATAGTTGGTAGAATTTGGGGATAAGGTAATGGTTGCGTAGTATGAGATTCGTAGGTAGAATAGGCTAAGTAGTGATAAAAGGGCCATTATAGTGGCATTGATGAATGTGTGTTTAGTTAGTTCTTGAATAATTAATCATTTGGGCATGAATCCTGTTAGTGGTGGTAGACCTGCTAATGACATAAGGATGAGTATTATTGTGGCGTTTAGTGTTGGGAGCTTTGTCCATGATGTTGTTATTATGGAAATTTTGTTTGTTTCTAGGAGTTTGATTATTAAGAATATTGTAGAAGTTATAATGATGTATGTGTAGAATGTGAGCAGTATGAGTTTGGGGGATAAAGTAAGGATTGTGGCTATTCATCCCAGATGGGCGATAGAGGAGAATGCTATAATTTTTCATAATTGGGTTTGGTTTAGTCCATTTCATCCTCCAACAATGGTAGATGTTAATCCTAATGTCAGTATTAGTGGTGTGTTTAGGGATTGGGTGGTTATTACTAGTAGGGATAGGGGTGCTAGTTTTTGTCAGGTGGTTAAGATTAGGGCTGTTGTTGTGGTGGTTCCTTGTAGTACTTCTGGTAATCAAAAGTGGAATGGGGCTAGTCCTAATTTGATGGCCAAGGCTGCAGTGAGAATTGTACATGAGATGTTGTCAGATATTTGTGTGATGTCTCATTGGCCTAGTGTTCATGCATTGATAATGCTAGAGAATAGGATTAATGTTGAGGCGGTGGCTTGTGTTAAAAAATACTTGATGGCAGCTTCAGTTGCTCGTGGGTGGTGTTGTTTAGCGATTAGTGGGATGATGGCTAAGGTGTTAATTTCTAGACCTGTTCATGCTAGAATTCAGTGGTTACTAGAGATTGTGAGTACTGGCCCTATTATTAGGCTTGTAATGACAATTGCGTTTGCTTGTGGATTCATTAGTACAGGAAGGACTTTAACCAACATTTTCGGGGTATGGGCCCGAGAGCTTAATTAGCTGACTTTACTAGAATGTAGTATAATGGAAGTATTGGGAGTTTTGATCTCTCTGGTGTAGGTTCAAGTCCTATTTTTCTAAGGAGACGAGGGGATTTCAACCTCTACTGTTCACCCTATCAAGGTGGCCCTTTAAGTTTAGGTACGTGTCCTATGGAATTGGTGGTAATCCAGATATGGCAGTTGGTATTGATATGTGTCAGAGGCATAATGCTAGGGTAATTGGAAGGAAGTTTTTTCATAGAAGATGTATTAGTTGGTCATATCGGAATCGTGGGTAGGAGGCTCGGATTCATAGGAATCCTGCTGATAGGAGCATTACTTTTGAGATTAGGGATAATGAGAATAACTCTGGAGTATTGCTGATATGGGCGGGGTTTAGGAATAGGATGGTAGTTAGGGTATTTATCATTAGGATGTTTGAATATTCTGCTAGAAAGAATAAGGCGAATGGCCCAGCAGCATATTCTACGTTAAATCCCGATACGAGTTCGGATTCACCTTCGGTTAAATCAAATGGTGCTCGGTTGGTTTCGGCTAATGTAGAGATATATCATATTATTATAAGTGGTCAAGAGGAAAATATTAGGTATATTGGTTCTTGTGTTGTTATGAATGTGTGTATGTTAAAGCCTCCTGAAAGTAAGACTATGGAAAGTAGGATGATTCCTAAGGTAACTTCGTATGAGATGGTTTGGGCGACTGCTCGTAGGGCCCCTATTAGGGCATATTTTGAGTTTGAAGCCCACCCTGATCACAGGATTGAATAGACTATTAGGCTGGAGATAGAGATTAGGAATAGAATGCCCAGGTTAAGGTCGGCTAATGGGAATGGAATGGGAAGTGGGAGTCAAATTGATAGGGCTAGTAGTAGGGCTAGGATTGGGGATATAATAAATAATGTAATTGATGAGTTTAGTGGATAGATGGGTTCTTTAATAAATAGTTTTACTCCATCTGCTGCTGGTTGTAATAGTCCATATGGTCCTACGATGTTGGGACCCTTTCGAAATTGCATGTAACCTAGCACTTTGCGTTCGATTAAGGTGAAGAAAGCTACGGCAATTAAGATTGGAATTATGTATGTTAGTGGGGATATTAGGTTGGATAATAGTGTCTTCATAAACTGAGAAGGGGAGTTGAACCCCTGAATAAAGGGCTTAGGCCTTTTGCATTATGTACCCGGCTCTGCCATCTCAATGTAGCCCTTTTTTTGGGCTTGGGTTTTTGTCTTATTTTTAGTTTAGTTGTTTTCACTAATGTAAGGTAAGGCTTGTTTATAATATGGGCCTTGCCTTTTCGGTCCTTTCGTACTGGAAAAAGCTTAAAGTTTATAGATAGAAACCGACCTGGATTACTCCGGTCTGAACTCAGATCACGTAGGACTGTTAATCGTTGAACAAACGAACCCTTGATAGCGGTTGCACCATCAGGATGTCCTGATCCAACATCGAGGTCGTAAACCCCATCGTCGATATGGACTCTAGGATGGGATTGCGCTGTTATCCCTGGGGTAGCTTGGTTCGTTGATCAAATGTATTGGATCATTTTGCCGAGGGCACTTTGGATTGTAGGTCTAGGTTAAAAATAGGTTCTTTTTTCGGAGGTTTTGTTTTACTCCGAGGTCGCCCCAACCGAAAATAGGAATCAGATGCTATTTTGATATAAACCGGTAGGCTAATATTGGTGGTAGTTGATTTGTATTTGAAGTTCCACAGGGTCTTCTCGTCTTATAGTGTTATTCCCGCTTTTGCACGGGGGGATCAATTTCACTGATTATTTGTAAGAGACAGGTAGAGCCTCGTTTGGCCGTTCATTCTAGTCTTTATTTAAAAGACAAGTGATTACGCTACCTTTGCACGGTTAGGATACCGCGGCCGTTTAACAATGTCACTGGGCAGGCATTACCCCTAATACTTGTGCTTTGCTAGGGGCTATGTTTTTGGTAAACAGTCGGGCTCGTTTGATTTGCCTAGTTCCTTTTACAAATTTTAATCTTTCTTACATGCGCTCCTGTGTCGGGTTAACAGTCTGATTTATAAGGTGTTTTAAGTATTATTGATTTTATAATATTGCTGTTAATAATCAGTAGTTTGTCTGTTATGATTTAAGCTAGCGCGTTAGAGAAGCTTTGTCTTCTTGTTACTCATTTTAGCATTAATTCTTCTATTATGGTAGAATAGCTCAATGTTATTTGGGGAAAAATTTTATGCTGTTATTCGATAATTTAAGAGCTTTGACGCTTTCTTTGGTGGTGGCTGCTTTAGGGCCTACGGCGATAAATGTTTTGGTGTTTTGTCCTCCATTTTAGGTTGTGTCCTTTTTCAATTGGGCTGTACCCCGATTGAATAAATCTTAAACCTTTCTTTTTACTTTAGGTTGTTTTGTAGAAGATTTAAGGTTGAACTTATATTCTTTGTTGAGCAACCAGCTATCACCAAGTTCGTTAGGCTTTTCACCTCTACTCATAGGTCTTTCCACTCTTTTGCCACAGAGACGGATTATAGCCTGATTTGGCTGCCTTATAAGTAGCTCACTTGGTTTCGGGGCTTCAGACTTCAGGTCTCTTTGCTTGAGTGTGCTGGCTAAATCATGATGCAAAAGGTACAAGGATTAATCTTTGCTTTTTAGGGCTTAGTGGGTATTTCATTGCTTTTCATCTTTCCCTTGCGGTACTGTTTTTATCGCTCCAACTGTCTTTTCTATCGCCTATACTAAGATGGTGAAAATGTTTTGGTTGGTTTTGGAAGTATAATTTTGTTTATTGTATCTTTGTTTGTTGGTTGGGCTAGGTTGTTGCTCAAAATAGTCCTGTTTTGATGGACATCTTTCAGGCGTAAGCTGAATGCTTTTGATTAAGCTATGTTTTGAATGTTCCAAGTACACCTTCCGGTGTACTTACCTTGTTACGACTTGCCTCATCTATTTGTATTATTGTGATTTATTTAGGGGTTGTGGTAGGCTGTTTGAGGAGGGTGACGGGCGGTGTGTGCGCACCTCAGGACCGGCTTAAATTGGGTATTCTGATCCCAGTTTACTGCTAAATCCTGCTTATGGGACTTGTTTCATAGTTCCTTTCCGTGGTTTAATTTCTAGTGTAGAAAATGTAGCCCATTTCTTCCATCTCAGTTAGCTACACCTTGACCTGACTTGTTAGCTGTTGGCTATTTTGCTTACTTTTATGTCCTTCATAGGGTAAGCTGGTGACGGTGGTATATAGGCGGTATTGGCAAGAGGTGGTCGGGTAGATCGTGGATTATCGATTATAGAACAGGCTCCTCTAGGAGGGTTTGAGGTACCGCCAAGTCCTTAGAGTTTTAAGCGTCTAGCTCGTAGTTCTCTGGCGGATATTTTTGTGTGTTGAAATATCTGGGTTTAGGGCTAAGCATAGTGGGGTATCTAATCCCAGTTTGTGTCTTAGCGATCGTGAGTTCAACTGGTTCTGCTGCATTAAGGTTATTTTCATAGTGGGCTAATATATACTTTTGCGTATGACAGTTAAGTATTGGGTTCTCCTTAAATTTTTAAGATTATAATTTTAGTCACATTTTACGCCGGTTTTCTGTTAGTTTGGGTTTCTTGTATAACCGCGGTGGCTGGCACGAGATTGACCAACTCTGTTTGCTATAACTAAGTCAAGCTTGTGCTTATTGCTTAATTTTTATCACTGCTGAGGTACCCTTGGGGGTGTGGCAGGGGCTAGGTGTTTTGGGCTATCATGGTGTGCCTGATACCAACTCCTTTTGTCTGGTTAGATTGTTGGGGTATTTTCACTGGTATGCTGATACTTGCATGTGTAAATTTAGCAAAAAGTAACAGTAAGGTTAGGACCAAATCTTTGTGTTTTTGGGGTATATTGGTTACCCATCTTGGCAACTTCAGTGCCATGCTTTGCGATAAGCTACAATAAC